TTGTTCCCCCGGTGTGAAACCAGTTGGTTCCGTAGTTTTAGAATTCTGCTGATCCCAAGTACTCCATCTCCATCATTGCATATGGGAATATAGAAAGTAAAGAGGAAAAGGCATGACCAGAAGAATTGTGTGAAATAAGTGAATTTATCCAGTTGAGGCATTCTTGATTGAAAAAAAATGATTCCCTCCAGAAAAAAAGTAGTTCTTACCTTCCTGTACGAGTAGTGAAGAACTATAGAGAGCTGTGGTTGGTTGTTGACCAACGGAAAGCATGGGAGAAAGAAGGAGTCACAGCCAGAGATCAAAATTATGAATTGCTCTCACCACCCGGAATGCTCTGCCGAGTGCCATTTCTTGCGATTTGGTCCAAAAAACTATCTAAGGTACGTTCAGAAAGCACGCTCGCCCTAGTCGGGTGGTTAAAGAGGATTGTCCGGATTTCGTGTCTCTTTATTACAACACTAATCGGGTTATATCCATCGTGCACCAATGCTGCTTCTATCTTTTTTTCTACCAGCACCTGCTTTTCCAGGATCCCCAACAATACGCAGTTATCCCGCCAAGTGTTTCGACCCATGAAATACAACCCTAACCGTAGATGAAGTTCTCTCGTCCGAAAAGCATCGCCCATTAAAGGCCGGTATAGCTGCGGAACTTCCGGCGGGATTTCATCAATCTGCACTGGTGCCCCTTGGGGAACACCGGTGTCGGCGGGAACCTCCGGATGTAAACCTACCGCCGGAGCCGGAGAAGAAATTCTACCGTCGCAGGCGGCTACGGTGCCGTTTAAGCACAACAAAATAAAAATCATATTCAAAGTAAAAGTAAAAAAAGAGAGAGGTGGCCTGGCAGGCAAAAGCTCTATTTCCCTTTTTTTATGTAAAGAAAAAGCGCCAACGCCAATAACGAGGGTTAAGCTTAAATACAAATACATAGTTGAAACATTTATTACTGTGTGGACCATGGGCGTTGCCCCATATTCATATTCAACCGGACTTAAAGTGAAATACAAGTTTTTATAAAAATCATAATCATATGGACTTTTTCTTACTATATGAAATCCACACTTTGACACCTAAGATTCCGTAACGAGTAGATACTTTCGCAGGAGCATAATCTATTTTCTGGTTAAATACATTACGAGATGTTTTTCCATACTTTCCGCATTCAGTTCTAGCTATTTCTGCGCCTTTTGATCGACCTGAACAACATATACGGATCCCCTCAACCCCTTTTTTCATTACTAATGGAATATCCTTCACTATTTTACTAAAAATGGAACGAAATGATCTTGTTTTGTTTCTCAGTTGAAAAGAGATGTCTTGAGCAATCGGAGAAGCACTTTGATAAACAGATTTGATCTTGACCGACTCAATTAAGGTATTAGTGTTTGTTCTATTAGACAACAAAGATCGCATTTTTTTCACTTCGTTCAAATAAGAGTTGTACCCGCACGGAATTTGTCTGTTTCTCAGTATGATCTCTATCATCATCTCTATTCCCCTTATCAATTCTCCTATCCTATCTAGGTCTATGAATTTCTCTATCAATTCCATTACCTTATCCTTACCCATGAGGTTCCAACATTTGATCCTTAATTGACCTAGGAGTTGTTCCCGGGCATCCTCAAAAAAAAGGTTATTATACATCCCAACCCCATCCCTTGGAAAGAAAAAGGTAGCACCGAAAAAAGGAAAGAGCGGGATGGTGGTTTTTGTTGTTCCCGCGAAGCGAAGATCATTCGCTTGGCGAATGAAGCGGGTCAACCTCTTTTTGGCTTCGGCCAAACACTTTTTATCGCTGGTCGAGCTTTCTACAAACAAAGCGATGCGAGAACGTATTCTCTTATCTAAGCTTCTTCCCTGTGCATTCGCTCCTCCCATCGTAGATGGTTCAGCCACGCCCGGTGCCACGAAATGATTGAGAACTACGACGGGGTCGAAATGCATTTGGTTCTTTGTATTCAATAAGTATTGCATGACCGAATAATTGAAGGAGGGGCGCACTGCAGGGAGGGTCCTTTTAAGTAGATGACTCGTCGAGCCGTCGGAGCGGGACTTCTTTGGCAAAAAGAACTTGAATAACTTAGTTTTTCTGAAGGGGTCGTCATTTTCTATCAGGAACGCTATGCCATTTACAACCCCGGCGTATTTCGGATGCTTGAAGGCCCTGCTGACCCGAAGTGATTTAGAAAGATTCTTCTTTATCGATGGTGATCGGTCATGGTATCCATAGCGTTGCTTCTTTTTCGGCCAAATCCTAATTTCGTTTTGCTTCTCCCGGTCGTCGAGCCTGATCGACTCGACTCTTTTCCCTGACCCCCGGCCTCTCACTTCGTTTCGTTCTTCTTCTGTATCGCCGCTTGAATGAAGACACCCGATCGGCCCGACTTTCCCAAATGCCCACCACCGGCCCTTCTCCTTTCCGGGTCTGGATTTTTCGCGTCGTTTCAGTCGTCGTGGTCGACGGGGAAGAAAGAAATGAATGAATGTTCTTTTGGGAAAATGTAGAATAATACACGTACCGAGACGAAAGCCAAAAGTAAGTCTCGTAGGTGGACGTATGGAACCGAAATAAGACCTCAGATTGACATCTTGATACACTAATTTACCATAATAATAATCACTAAACCAACTTGAATCTGAACTACGATTAAGATCAAGTCTTACCGAAATCGGATTTCCTTTTCGTGCCATATGCGCTTAGACTTTACTTTACCCCTTTTTATTCCCGGTCCAATATTTGTTCTCGAAAGTCTTCGTTTTCGTTGCTCTAAGGTACACCCGAGCACCTTTTGGTGATGCGATGGTTTGATCCTCACTTGAAGCCTTCAAACAAAGAAAGCACTTTTTCACTACTATATATACTAAAATTAGTTCATATACGAGATTTCTGTTCCATTCCTGCCGACACTAACTATATATAAGACCACTATAGTATGATGGACTAGGCGTCCCCAACTGCTACTGTTTTTGACTTACCAAAAAAGGTCTTTGGCAATCTCAATCCTATTCTTCTGCTTCTCCGTTTGGATACATGGTAACATGTCCCCGCAAGGGAAAGGATGATGGGCGAACTCTTTCGAGCGGGGGTAGCATTCCGCAAAGCCGTCCTGCCTGTCCTGTTCAGTCAGTTGCATATTGGTAAGCATGATTGTAGAAATACAAATAGGCGAAGGATACTATACTAGCCAGACCGAACGGAGGGTTATATAACTCAAGTCTACTGCGGGCACGGGACGGAAGGATTATAGAATACTCCACTTACTGGTGGGACTTGCGAGGGGCGTGCCTGTCGATCCGGATGGCTGGCTGGTCAGGCCGAGCCAACGGTGCAACTCGATGATTTGTGGTCTTGGGACTGGAGTTCCTTCGCAGGGCGAGGGCAGTGCCCCCATCCCGCCTGAATTCCTTTTGCATTATGGATGACAAGGCGCCTTGTATGTGCCGGTTGTGAAGGCAAAGTAGGAGCTAGTATAATGGTTTCCGCCATGCTGCTGAAGAAAGGCTTGCGCAAGGGCCAGGAGACGTATCTGTCTGCCTTGGTGGTACAGGGGGGTCCGAGCCATAAGCTCTAAGGGGAAGAAGGGTGAGGTTAATAAATGTTCCAGCTAGGAATCTCTGTGGTGAAGATGTTTTCAAACTAGTGGCAAAATGTTTTGATCATGGGCACATTCCTGATGGTCTTGGCAGCACACTGATTACCTTGGTGCCTAAAGTGCAGAACCCCCTCTCTATGGCCCAATTCAGACCAATTTCCCTGTGTAACACCATCTACAAATGTATCACCAAAATCATTGTCAACAGACTGAGGCCTCCGATGGGTAAACTAGTTAGCCCCTGCCAAGCAAGCTTTATTCCTGGAAGGCAAATCACTTACAATATTGTCATTGCCCAGGAGGTTCTCCGCACTTTCAGAAGAACCAAAGGTCGAAGAGGATTCATGGCTTGGAAGATAGATCTTGCCAAAGCCTATGACAGATTAAAATGGAGCTTCATTATCACTTGTTTGAAGGATATTCGAATCTCTGGGAAACTTTTGCGCTTAATTGAAGACCTCTGTTGACTTCCAAATCATTCTAAATAAGGAATTTACTGAGAAATTTAAGCCTGCTAGGGGTGTCAGACAGGGTGACCCCCTGTCCCCTTATTTGTTCCTGCTATGTGTTGAAAAACTCTCTCAGTTGATTCAAGCTGCTGTGAATTGTGGAAAGTGGAAACCTGTTAAGGTATCTAGGAGGGGCCCTGCTATTTATCACCTCTTTTTTGCTGATGACATAATTCTTTTTGCAGAAGCCTCTAGGAAACAGAAATTGTGCTGAACTGCCTTGAGACCTTCTGTGAAGCCTCTGGGCAGAAAATTTGTTTTGAGAAATCCCTTTTTTTGTGTTCTCCCAACACCCATTCTGACATTGCTACTAATATAAGCTTGATCTGTGGGTCCCCTCTCGCTAAGGACCTTGGCAAGTACCTTGGTGTCCCCTTAATTCACTCCAGAATTACCAAGAGTACTTACAGGGAAATTGTTGAAAAGGTGCAAAGTAAACTTGCCTCTTGGAAGGCCAAATCCTTATCTTTAGCTGGTCGTGCAACCCTGATACAGTCTGTTATATCTGCTATTCCCATCTATGCCATGCAGACAGTCAAATTGCCAGCAAGTGTGTGCAAGAAGGTGGATCAACTGAATAAAAGATTCTTATGGGGAGGTTCTGCGGATAAAGCCAAGGTGCACCTAGTTAAATGGAGCCAAGTTTGTTGTCCCAAAGTCAATGGGGCCTAGGCCTGAAACAAATGAATGCTATGAACTCGGCCCTTCTTGCCAAAGCCAGTTGGAGAATGATTCAAAGGGATGAGGGCTTATGGGCTAAGACTTTCTCTGAAATAAATTTGAAAGATGTTGCCTTGATCCCCAATACTCAGATAAATGAGGAGGAAAAAGTTGCTTATTTTCTTTTCTATCCGATGGCCAATGGAATGTTAACAAGCTGAGAGAGGTGCTACCTAATGATATTGTGGAAGAGATTATTGGGATCCCTGCTGGACTTATTGATTCTGATGATGATAGATACATCTGGCAGGGTTCGACTAATGGAACCTTCTCTGTTAAAACTGCTTACAACCTTGCAGCCTCCCTTGATGTACAAACTGACTGGGAGGGAAGCTTCCTATGGAAAATACAACTCCCACCCAGGGTGAAAGCTTTCTTCTGGTTGTTGGGGCAGAATAAGCTGCTTACAAATGCTCAGAGGTTTAGAAGATCGATGACCAATGACCCTACTTGCAGTCACTGTGGATGCACCTGGGAAGACAGTATTCACTGCATGAGGGGCTGTACTAGGGCCAAATCTCTTTTGGATGGTCTTGGCATCCCTCCTTGGTCAACTCCTTTAATTTGCCCTTAATGGCTCAAGGTCAATCTATCTTCCAACCAAAAAACCAGGTTTCATTTGTGTTGGGGTCAAGTTTTTGGTTTATGTTTCTGGTTCCTGTGGAGGTGGAGAAATCTTGAAATTTTTGACCCGGATCAACCTCCCCAGATCTGCATTTGGAACTATGCCAGGGAATGGCGACTGGCCACTACATCCTTGCATTCTAAACCAGCTCGAGTTGAAGCTTATCTAGCTTGGGATCCCCCCCCCCACCAAACTGGATTAAGGTGAATATTGATGGTTGCATGAAGGGTCCCAGCGGATCTATTGGTGCTGGTGGTCTCTTGAGAGATAATAATGGGAACTGGATTTCTGGGTTCACTGCCAACCTTGGGAAGGGCAAAATTATAGCTGCAGAACTTTTGGGCCTTTTTTTTGGATTACGCTTGGCTTGGATGAGAGGTTTTAGATCTGTTGAGGTGGAGGTGGATTCTGCTACTGTTGTGACTCTTGTTAATCAGCAGGATAATTCTCTCCATCCTCTCCACACCCTGATCCGTGGCTGCCAAGCTTACTTGAAGATGGACTGGCATTGCAAGCTCTCCCATATCTATAGGGAGAAGAACTTCTCTGCAGACTACTTGGCAAGCATTGGATTGACTTATGACCTGGGTTATTTTGAATCGCAAAGTCCTCCTCCTGGTTGTATTCCTTTTCTGTTTGAAGACTCTCTTGGGTATGCTCGACCCAGAGAGGTAATTAGATAGTTTCTTTTTTGTTTTGGGCCATTCGGCCCCCCAAAAAAAGAAATGTTCCAGCTACCTTTGTTTGCATATGGATTCGCATGGATTTCGCGGAACTAGAGAAAGATACTGCCTCTAGAGATGAGATTCCAAAGATTCGATCCGAAGCTCTCTCTATCGACTCCTCCTTCCCCGGCATAGAAGATCAGATCAACGAGTTCTGGTGTAAGCCCTTCCTTCTTCCCTAATCCAAGCAACGGCAATACAAGGCAGAGTACCGCCTAGCTTCGGATGCTAGTTCAGAACTTTTGATAGAAGGTTTCCCGGTTGCATTGGTTAGTAGATCCGGGGGGTGTTGATTCATTCTGCCTCTCTCCAGTTGCCGGCTGGTTTGGGTCTAGGCAGAGAAAGACAGATTTACAGTTCTGCGCCCAAAGAGAGAGATTAACTACGGAGACTAAGCTGCCTCCTCACCGCGAGGATTTGATCCATCTTTCATACTGACACCCGTTTACTAAACTACTTGAGCCCGCACCGATGTTCGTTCATCACAGTGATCCGGGATCAGAAAAGGTTTGGAAGACATAATGCTTCCTCTGCTCGTCATTGATCGAATGAACTGCTATTCCTGAACGTGGATGCATGGGTTAGCCATGTTCCATTGTCGCCTGAAGGGCCTAAAAAAAGAGCTAGAACAGGAGTTTAGTGGTCCTGTAATAGGGTTGGGTTGGTTGGGCGGAGCTCCCGGACGCCGACCCGCCCCGCACGCTGCCGATCGGGGAGTGGATGAAAGATGAGTTAAACTGATGTTAAGAGAAGAAAAACAAATATAAAAATGTTTATGGTATCGCGCGAAGCGCGGGCGAGGAATCCTCCTTATTTTCCGGATATGTTGGACCCTTGCTCTCAGAAGAATGACAGGACTAGAGTAAAGAACGTAAGTGAAGTGCATAGAATTCAGTGCGGTGACGTGAAGAAAGGGAAGGGACTATCCCTATCGGCCAATGATAATCAAAGGCACTCAGCTAGAGCGGCAAGCCAACCAACAGAGAACACATAACTGAAGAGTAAGAGTGTCGGGGTCAACAACTCCTCTACCTAGCCTGTACTAAACTTAATTTTTGTCGAAGTCAAAGTGCTGCCAGCAAGCTCTATGCTTAGCTTCAGGTAGATAGAGCCGTTCCCCCACGTGCATCGGGTCACTTCTCCTAAAGTGTCCTCCCCCCTCACGTTCCCAAAACGATCGAGTACCTCCATTCTCGGAGAGGTAAGAAAGTCTCGGAGGCGAGTGGGTAGGTGTTCAGTGAAGACGAGGTGACGGACTAAGCGGGACTCTTGATCAATAGACCGCTCATGGCTCAGATCCTTATTTATAAATTAAGGATAAGGAGAAGATAGTTACAGTAAAAAATTTAAGAAAATGTGGGCGAGCATAAGCCATTGGGTCAGTCGGTCACTGCGGCTTATGCTCGCCCGAAATATCGTAGAAGAAGTTGTATTTATGTTGTTTTTCAAAACAACTTCCGGCAACACCCTCTGTCGCCGTTACAGAAAGGCTCCCTTCCCTTTTTGCAAAGAAAGGTCGAAGACGCAGGCATCAACGAATGCAAACAGGTGGAACGCCCACGGCTTCGAGATAAGGAGTTCAAAATGAAATTCCGTGTAGTCAGGTGCGCGTGCTAGACACTTTAAGATAATATGTTAGTCTTGTGTGCGATAGGATGTCCTGTGCCCGAGACGCACAAGGTATACTGATTTCTGAAAGGCCTAGGCCCAAACTAACAGACTTTCGTCATCACCATCATGGCAAAACATCTGATACCCTCTCTCAAGGAGATTTTTCCCCAATTTCCGAGTAACAAACTCCTTTTTCAGTCCTACTCTCCTCGTTCTCTTGAGATAGCATGCCAACCGAAGAGGATCCTCGGGCAAGCATAATGGACGAGTCGCAGCCCTCAACAGGTTCATATCCAGATCATCAGACAAGTGTCGACCTCTTTTTCAGCTCCTGAAGAAGAATACCACATTTGAGTGGACGTCTGACTGCGAAGAAGCCTTTCAACCCCTCAAAAAAGATCCCGGTAAGCCTCCTATCATATCCACGCCGGTCCCCCACGAGGTCCTAGGTCTGTACCTAGCAGCAACAGAGTCCTCAATTAGCTCTGTCCTATTCCGCTGGGATGGGGGACAGGAGAAGCCGGTCTACTTCACCAGTAAGACCTTATTGGACACAGAGATGAGGTACTCTAAGGTCGAGAAAGTTGCACAAGGATACAGTCAAGAGTTAGGTCTGGACTATGAGGAGACCAGTTGTTAGGCACACAACTGCGAGGCTTATCTTGGCTTTAGCTGCTACAAATGGTTGGAAGCTTAGACAGTTAGATGTTAAAAACCGTGGAGAATGAAAAGAAGAAGTCTACATGAGGCAGCCTCAGGTTTTTGAGGATAGTGAACATCCTAATTTTGTTTGTAAGCTTCAAAAGTCCTTATCTATATGGACTTAAACAGGACCCAAGGGCGTGGAGAAGTTCACAGGCTTGAACTTTAGGATTCAAGGTTTACCATCTTAGCTTAAACACTCACATGAAGCTATAGGGGTTCTATTACTGTATGTTGATGACATTATAATTACTGGTTCTGATGAGAAGATTCCACAATCTGTTATCAGTGACTTGGGTGAAGTCTTTGAGATGAAAGACAGGGGTGCCCCCACTTAGGGTTGCGGATTTCTTATATTATAAGAAAGAAGGTAGCACCTTTGTGAATCAAGGAAAATATGCCCAGGACATCGTTGCGAGTGCAAACATGTCATCCACCTTCACTCCTCCTTCGTCGGCGCCTTCGTAACCTACATTACTCACTTCGTTCGCAACTCTCCTTTGTAGCCGTCGGTGCGTCGCCTTACTCACCACCTCCTTCGTCGGTGCCTAGGGCCAATTTCTATCAATGCCTTCCCTACGGCCGTGTCGCATTCTGCAACAATTCTATTCTACCTACGCGTAAAATTTATCATGGGCATTTTAGGTCAGAAAAGGGTGTCCGGTCCGACACAATTCTAGTTTACCTACGTGCGAAACGACACTTTCTTGTTTTGCTTCTTTACTCCATAGAATGGACAGACATACTGATTGAATTGGGGCTACAGAAGATACCATGACCGATTGGCCTTGTTTTTCCATGTTCAGCTCGGCCCCCTCCTCCACATCCACGGAACTCCCGCTTGAACATAACCGCTGCGTAACCTTTACTTAATAGCTTTTATTTCATAACCTAGGCTCATATTTACCCACTTTCGGCAATACGAATCATAATCGATGGTGAGAAGTGGAACACCTCCTTCAGACCAACTACAGAGTAAGCTTCTACCGCGCCCAATAAGGGCGGCTTATCCCGGTTCTGGTTCCCTCCGTGCGTGTATCCATCCTTTGATCTCATCTGTATATCATTTCTAGTACTACCTTGTGCTATTTTTAGGCTCCACTGAGTCAGCTCGTCCACTTTATGTTATAGTTGCAAGCTACCTATTATCGTCGATCAGCAACCTTCTCTCACAGTGGCTTAATGAGAATTTTGTATGATAATTGTGTGACGCCATGGCTTCGCCTTTGACGCTTTCGTCTTGTTGTTTGGTACAGTAATAAGCAGATCTGCGAAACCTCTTACCCGGATCTTACCATTTGCCTTCCTGTTGAGGTTGAATTACGTGGTATAAGCAAGCGAAGCTTCGCTTGTAGTCCCCATCTGTTCCCAATAACTAGCTCAGTTGCAGCAGAGGGCATAGCGGTTCTAAAAGAAGCTATTGAGTTGGCTTCTTGATTGAGTTGGCTTCTTGAAAGAGATGATGGAAGCAGAATAAAGTGATAGGCGGAGTCAGATATTCGACTGGAAGCCTCATACCGATATGAGATTTATACTCTAATATTCAATTTCGTGTATGGGGCATGCACTTGTTCCACTTTCACGTTGGTCAAGCTACTATAGCGGAATGTAACCTCAAGAATCCACTCTTTTTTTTAATGAAATGCTTTTTTTCTCAATTTACCGTCCTTTTCAATAGACGTCCAGTTAAGATTCCGGCTGGACGAAAGCATAAATTATATAGAAAGTATGCCCTATGCTTCGTGAATAAACCTAGGTAAAAGCGAAGTTGTCCATGTCAGGGCAGTGGGAATACATAGTTGGAGCTACGAGTTCCAATCGATTAATAAGACAACCGACTTCGATCAAAAAAATGAAAGCTAGCCGAACCAAAGATGTTGCAGGTTACCAAACCATTAAATCTGAGTGAATCGAGGCGGCGTAGACATAAAATAAAAAGTCTAGTGAGAGCGCATCGGAGAGTGAGAGTGATGAAGAAGATTTAGGCCTCAAGTTCAGACGGATGAATCGAGTATGCCAGAGAATACAAAGTGTCGGGAGAGGTTATGAAATAGACGAATTCGTGGGGAGATAACATGTTATCTGAGAATGCGTCGTTGTGAATAGTAAGTGCTCGGGGATGCTTTCTATCAGAGAATGCAAATAGAATAACCAACCCACTTTTGCTGATAAAGATTCACAAGAAAGTCAAGTTATTCCTCCTCTTCCCCAATCACCATCCGAGTAAACTCTTCGGGAGACCAGTTTGATGGCAAGCCCGCCCCTATTTCCTTCATCTTATCTTGAAAGAAACTCGAAATATTATTAAAGGTTTCACTCTGAAAGTCTCGAGAAGAAGCATCCGAAGAAGAACCCTCGGAACCATGTGGGCAGCTCTGTGAACAACTCCTCTCTGAGGGAGAAGATTCAGAGAAGGAAATTTGAATCCAATCGTCAGGATCAAAATATGTGGGTTGCTCGGGATGCAATTCTGATCCATATTGATAGATCGCGAGTTGCCGTCTCATTTTTTTTTTTTTTTAATTCTTCTCTGTCTGCTTTGGTCACAGTTTTTGGGGTGAATAATGCGGAACTGAAGTCTTGTTTTACGCGAAACTTCTTCGGCGTTTTGAAATTCGAGGCGTGTTTCGCCATAACTGAATGGGATATTCTATTTGGGGTTTCTTCCCAGAAAATATATATATACAAAAGTCCCGAAAGCTGCAATCAGAGCTGCAGTCGGAGCTAGAGACGAGGAGCTAAGCGTCTAGGATGACTCACACCGTCAGTGTTCAGTCATCACGTATGATATTTCAACCTGGCTGTTCCTGATTGAGTTCTTTATTCATATTATATATTATATTTTCTAGGATATCCGGTTTCGCCGTTGAAGGACCTGTTCTAGTGTTGCAAGCTAGGTCAAGTAATCAAGCTAGGTTCAGTCTTTCAGAATCCCTCTCTCCTCCAGTGAGAAAGAAAGTAAAGTCAAGAGGGAGAGCCGAGACTCGAAGAAAGCTTGGAGTGGAAGAAGGGCGTTATCGGATTTGAAGCGCTGAGTTACTTAAGCAATTCTTGTTATTGTTATTCTATCTTAGAAGTAGTGCCTATATTGTTTTGTCTTTCTTTTTCCTTTTCTTGCTGGGTTTCAGCGAGCAGCCGCGATCCCTTCCTGAGCGGCCCTCTCATTCTTGCAGTTGTTAAGGTTAAGGCCCTTCCACTATTAAACCGAGTCTTGCAGTTCTCTTTTACGGAAAAGCCATCGTATACACACGGAACACTAACCTTATCTCGAAGAAAAAAGGGCTTTCCTTTTATCAATCCCTATTCCTGACTAAAGATAGGGAGAATAGAATAAGGTACGACCTAATTCTAATTACTTACAATCAATATTTCTTTCTTTGTTGTTCAATGAATTCATGTCTCTTCTTTTTTGGCTGCTCCCACGACAAGTTTTTTCGGTATTTACATAATAAAACTTATCGTAGTGGCACTCTTCGGTCCGTTAAACCAACTCCAACCAAAAGTTGGCCCTTAACCAAAGACGAGATTGCACAACTTCAACATTCAATCGTACAGCGCTGCCCATTAAAGGTAGCGGACAGCGACGCTGACGGATTAAGTCATAACATCTGAGCATCAGACCATATTTGTGAAACTTACTTAAAAGGTCTTTCCGATCAGGACGTAGACAAACCGCAGGTGGATCTAATAGTTGTTCCAAAGGTAAAGTGAAATCACAACAGGCTTCCTCATACCACCGGACATATCGTACGAGAGATTCCACCCAATATCTGAGCATGACTCTCTCCACGTAGAAGTCCCCTTCTTCAGTGAGCTTACGCTCCAAATCATCCCGCACAGACAACAAATACTTGTCATCTGGACGACACGACTCCAAAAGAAAATACCGCACCATACCAAGGTGATAGCAATTAACTACTAACCCATCTGGAAAACCTAACCAGATAGGAAACGGTAGTGGTATGATTCCACCAGGCGGGAAGGCCACAAAAACGTGCCTATACCAGTGTAGGTTATATTGAGGTTTTTATTCCTTAGCCGAAGCTTGAACAAACAACTTGACTTGCCCAATCAAAGGAGTTTGCAAGCTGAGGCAAAAATGGCCGATAGTTTGGTGTTCTATTGAAGACAAGATTCTTTCTTGCCATCCAAATAAACCAGAAAAGAAAGAAAAGAAGTCAAGTTCAGTGGGCCGAATCGAAGTCTTCCTCCTCACGCTTTCTACTAGGTTAACAGCTTCTGCCTATAGGCCCGTCTTTGCGTTTAGGCTGGATACATTCCTTTCAAAGCGTGATAAAATCATTGATTTAAAGGTAGTTTACTTGCTTAGTGCTTGCGCTAAGGGCTTATAGAAAGAATTTACCTTGGTATGACCTTATCTTCTCCATTTCTTGGTGCAACCTCTCTCTTTTCTTCGGCATAGCGACCCTATTCTCCATTGAGTGTTTCGTACTTCCTGAACCCGCACTTGCGACTTCTTCAAAGTGATTGTATTCGGCGGCATAATTGTATTTTTAACGACTTTATCACTTAAAAGATTGGATTTTCGCCCAGAAGCGGTTAATGCACGAGGAGATAACGGATTTTTGGATCCACGATTTAGCTTTCATTTAAGGATTTCTTGTCATCAAAAAGGCATGATTCTCTTTCTTGGTAATAGGTGGAAGTCTTCTTTTTCCGTAACCTGAATGGATTGGTACGGTATTCAACCTAAACAGGAGTGGAATGGTAACAGCAATGGCGTTAAATGAATGCTAACATTGGGCGGGCCGCCAATAGGCTGAGGTGTAAGCCCTTTATTGGAGCCTGGCCCTGCAGCTCAACCTGGGAAGTGCGATAATCAAGGTAGAAACCTCGCTGTTAACTGGATGCCCTAGCCCAGCGACCAAAGACTTGCATGCGGAGCTCAAGAAAACAAGAAAAAAAGGTGAATAGAAAAGAGACAGGCGCAAAATACGCATCAGTAATGAGGGATGGGACGGCAGTTATTGAACACAACCCCAAATCAACTTGACTGAGAGAGTCCCTTACAACTTCTCGGTGTAGGGCCATAATTCTTTGGGCTATATTTAGCCCTTTCCGGCCCCGGTCGGGGTAGGTAGTCAGTATTGAGACATGTAATTGCGTTCGGATCGGGCTACATGCTGACCAAATTTGGTGAAGATCATTTGTTAGCTACGATAAGCCACTATAGGATCGTAGAAAGTTTGTTCCCAGTGATTCAAGGAGTGAAAGGGCTCAGCAACACCGACGCGAGCATTCGGTTAAACCATTTCAAGCGCTCCCATATAGAACCGGAGTAATGGCAGTTGACTATCTGTCTATAAAATTAGGGCTCAAGGCACCCGCCCAACTGATCTTTAGGATGGTTACATAAATTACCCCAATTCGGTATATAGAAAGGTATCCCGCAAGGTAGACCAAATCAAACTTTCAATCAAAACTATAGATAGATAGGCGGTGGCATATAGTCAAGATATATGCCCCCTATGCGGGTCCTAAGAAATCCTGGCTTCATGGGAATAAAGAAAGCATTTCGCATGCCCATATGCAGAACCATCGCATCTTAGGGCTAGTTCAGTGTAGTATAGTTCTAAAATAGTGGTTCATTCGTCCCAGATTCCACCCTACTATGGCATAGTAAAACTATCCATAGTCCGTTATGAAGATAGTTGGTGATAGGCCTCCTAGTGGGTACGCCCCATTTTTTATTTGACGGATAGTAAAATAGAAAATAGACTCTCTATTTATATCTATATAGATATATGAATTCTTTGAGGGTTGCATTGATTCAAATTTTTGTAGTCGGGTCAGGAGAAATTCAAACCAGATAATGATGCGATTGACCGATAAATGGAAACATTGTGGCAAATTAAAAATTTAAATAACTTTTTACAAACCTTTTGTTCACGTGCATCATTGAATTAGGTCGACCTCCATATTGGTATATATGTCTTGGACGCATTTCGATTGCAGAGGTACATCACTTCAAATTTGCATATTGTCGGTTCCATTAATGCCACATGATCTTCTACACATGAAATCTATGAACTATATAAGATAAGAAAATTCAAAAAGGGTATTAAATGCACATAGACTCTCGAATTTTACTTAACCCTGTCGTGTTACCTTAGAGGTTCTATTTTACCTGATGGGGGGAACGAAGAAAAGGCTAAAGCCCTTTATATAGGGCTAAACGCGCCTCCCCTGTAACTAATAATTAAGGTAAAGGGCCTTTACCGAGCCTCCAATCTTCGACCCACTCAAGCTCAAGCCAAACAATCGACCCTAACAAGAGGAAGGGCCTTGGGAGTCCTTATGCGGATGGTAAGGGAGTTTTTTTTTTATTGTCAGTCTAGCGTTAGGGTAATCCGTTACGGAAACAGGGGTAGTATTATAAAGGGCTAATCAGATGTTTTTCCTCATTTTTTGCATGAGTTTGTTGACGTAAGTTACTAGGGAGAGGGTAAATCGTTTCCTTCTTTCGCTATTAGTTGATCTAAAAGCTTTTATGATTATTGATTGCACTAGACTAGAAAGGACAACAAACACACAACTTCCACCCCGTTGGCTGGCTTGTATATGTGAAAAATTAACAAGAAAAAAACCGGATTTCACAAAGAATTAAAATCAGAAATTTTTCTGCACGACTAGAACAGAGCGGATTTTTATTCTTCTTCATTCCAGCACTACCGTTTTTATACATAAGAGTACATCCAATAGGAAGCTTACACATGGACAACTTTCAGCCACACAACATTACAAAGTTAACTAACAACATATTAAGATTAAGTTAACAAAAGACATAGAACTTAATTAAACATAATAATGAACAGTGCTGGAAACTGAGCTAAGCACTTGTTAATTTCTTACGGTCCCCCCTCACGGAGGATGGCAACCTCCACAAGGAGCCCCTCCCGTTCTTGGAGCAGCGCCCTCTTCTTGTTTTCGAGAGCGCGTATTTCGTTCTGGAGAAAAAGCATACGATCTCGTATGATAATTGGATCGATAGCAGGCAGATGTTCCCAAAACGCACCCAGTGTTTGCTCCCGTTGGAGCTTCTGGTTTTCCACCCGACGTATTTGTTGCTCAATTATCGCAAGTCTGCTAGCGATATCCATGGCTACTCAAAGCTCTTTCTTTCTGACTTCTACGTCTCTCTTTGAAAATATAGACTGAAAGAAGCTTCTATTTATAGGCGTTGGAGGCCCTTAACTCTTTCTTATTATTAGTAATTCTTATATTATAATAGGTAGATTGTTGTCTTGGTTCCGTAACATGGATCATTTCATAATGGCTTTTTCATGAATATTGAACTCCATCCACTAGATTTTAGTGCGCTGAATAATTTTCCCCGTACGGATTGGAGTACGAAAGGCCCACCCCAAAAAGCGAAAAAAAGAAAATAGTCCTTTCTTTTTCGCGGGTATCGCCACGCGGCTTAATCCCGATCACTCCCTCAGGAATAGGAGGCAATAATAGAACGCACATCAGAGAAGAGAGTACTCCCCTTTCTCTAATAATATAATAAGGCAAGCCCTTTGCGGCCTTTCTTAAGAGATAGAGCAATCGTCACTCGACAGCTCGAAAGCGGATCAGTACAAAACCATGTGATCTGTACTCGTTTACGTACCCCACTGGCTTCGTCGTACCCTGCCTACTCCTCTTTCACTGGCTTCTACTTGTCTTTTACTGGCTTATTTGTACCCAGCTACATGATGTAACTCCCCTCGGCCAATCCTCACTCGACAGCAGCTCCGTCCTAGCTTAGGCGATCGAAGTGAGGCCGAACCCCTATCTCTTGATTGATCTGATCAGACGCTTGCTTTTTCCCCGGAAACACGGAAAAGCCCCTTTCCAGCTCACTCTGTCAGTCCACTAACACCGGTATACAGTAAGTCAGTACAGCAAGGGCACTCGAACGAAATAGACAACTACTATAGTAGCCCCCCTATTTGAATCATCTTCCCTTTAGTGTTCTCTAGTGGAAATTCTTCTCTAAAAGTTAGAAGCTAGGGAAGCGGTAAGTGTACCGTTAGGTGCTTATCCCCTTCTTTAGCTTATGAATTTAGTTTAGTGAAGAGGTTTATAAAAGTGACAAGCTTGGTGGAAAGCTCTTAGGAGGGAAAGCTCCTTCCTTTACCCGTTCTAAAAGAAGCTCAGTTAAGCAGTCAGACCTTTGGTCTCCTGTTCTCTAGCTTAGTCAGTTAGTGGATTCCGCGCATTTAGGAAGGGAGAAGTGAGTCAGTTGGAGGTTCCTTACATGGAAGGGTTCGCCTCGTAGATTCCTTCCTCTCGTTTAAACTTATGTATGAGACAAGTCACAGCCTTCTATACTATAAAAAAGATGGTTGTTGTATTGTGAGGGCAAGCTAAGTATGCCCAAGTAGTCTTGGTATTGGTTGGTTTGAGGTGTAAAAATAGTTTTATACTAACAAGCAAGCTTCGGCGACCGCTCGATCTAGCGCGTTAGCCCCGCTACTATAGTATAGGGGAAGGCCTTTTCTTCGCATAGGCAAAGCCTCACTATCTCTCAAACTTGAATTTGATCCATAAAAAAAACTTAAAAAGTGATTAAATGGAAAGGGGGAGCGGTTTCAGTCCCACTTCCAGGTGGGAATCCAAATGCATGGACAGGAGCAACCAAGGTGGGAAAGCCAGTGGTTGTCCTATAATCTAATCAGTGTACGAAAGGGCCCGTCCCATATAAAGTAAACTGTTAACCAGCACCCCTTTTTTCTCTTCTAATAATAAGGTAAGCTCCATAACCGGTGAACACACTAATACTCCACTTGTTCCTTTTAGGGGGATTCCAATGAGATAGAGTTGACCACTTACCCTGTTACCAAGCTTACTTTGCTGCTAATCTGCTAGCCATCTACCAGTATTTCCTCTTCTGCTTTTGTTTTTGGGGTTTTCCTGTAATGTGTACTTATGTCTTTGAAGATACAGAGAAGGCTAGTTTAGGAGTATAGGCTAATGATTCCATTTTTGATAAGCATGTGATTCGCATCTTGCTTTCAAAACAAAACATTTGCTACTGTAGCCGTAAATTTGGTTGGATAGCCGATGACCTGTGATAAGACTTGAATATGCAGCAAATGTAATTTTTAATGTATTGAAAGAAAAAAAAGAAACAAAAAACAAAGTTTAGCCACAGTGGGATGACTAGGCAGGAAGCTAGAGATGCAGCTCGCCTGCACATTGGCGATACGTGTTTGCTGGATTATGAAATCGAACAACGTAATTGTTGGAGGTTACATTGTCCGTCGTGGTGTGATGTGAACTCATTAACTAGGGTTTTAAAATACTCAATCAAGGAGCCTGGGAATGGTGTTCAGGTTGATGAGCCGGAACCTGAGATAGTTTACAATGAACCACTACCCATACCAGAAAGATTGCCTGGGGAATATAGATGCCTAAGTGATTCCTTAGCTTAGTATCATGCTCTGGCTACCGAATTGCTAAATAGATTTATGGATGTTACCATCGAATACACTCCCAGGAGTCTGAACCAAGAAGCCAACGAGATGGCTCAAGTTGCCTCGGGAGTTAAGCTTCCAGATGGCATATTTCAGAAAGTTATCACGGTTCAGAAACGCTCATTGGCTTCGATCTTTGATAGGGAAACTCCAATTCTTGAAGTTATGCGGGTTGACTCGAGTGAGTCAGATTTGGAGAACTCCTATTCTAAATTTACTTAAGAATCCTAGTTTGAAAACAGAAAGAAAAACAAAACTGAGATCCTTAAGATATGTGTTGATCGATGGCCAACTCTACAAGAAAAGTGTGGATGGATTGCTCCTCAAATGTCTGAGCAAACATGAATCCATGCTTGTAATGGCCGAAGTCCACGAAGGAATTTGCGGAGCTCACCAGGCCGGAGTCAAGATGAGATGGTTAATCTGGAGACATGGCTACCACTGGCCTGGTATCGAGAAAGATTGTAATCAGTACGCTAAAGGATGCAAGGCTTGCCAGATCCATGGACCCATTCAAAGGGCCTCGGCTGCTGCTTTATACCCCATAGTCAAACCATGGCCATTCAGAGGATGGGCAGTTGACTTGATTGGAAAAATTTATCCGCCATCAAGTAAGCAACATAACATACATTTATACTTGTTGCGACTGATTATTTCACCAAGTGAGCTGAAGCCATACCCTTGAAGAATGTGACTCAGGAAATAGTCATTAAGGTCCTGAAGGAGAATATCATTCATAGATTCGGCATCCCACAGACTGTCACTGCTGACCAGGGTTCAGTTTTCACAGGAGAACAAGTGCAGGAATTTAAAAAGACTTTTTTATGGTTTTGAGATCATTCATTCAACACTTTACTATGCTCAGGCTAATGGTCAGTCGGGCCGAGTCATCTAATAAGGTTCTTAAAACCATAATAGAATAGAATAGAGAAGATGATTACTGACAACCCAAGAGTCTGGCATGACACTTGTCACCATACATAGGTAATAGCATGTCCCAATGCTATCTCCCTCGAAGTTGCTGCTCAATAGAATCTTTTTTTGGGGGGGAGGATCTAATAAATGGACCAAGGAAGCACTGTCGGGTCGATAGCCCTTGATCCGAGATCTCTTTTCGCTTGAAAGAAGCGCAACTTTTAGGATTGACTATTCTAATTTATAAAGGTGAAGGGAGCCAAAGACGTAGTATCATTGTGTAAGTTGGCACTCCCTTACTTCGTTGTATGCAATTCATTTCATTGTTCAGATCAAGGCCCATCTGTCTTAGGTACCCCACTTATACCTTAAAATATCATATATGCACCGTTGCTGATCCTTTGTCCCTTTCTAAATCCAGCTTCAACCGAGCATACGTCTGCCGTGGGAACAGGAAGAACGGAAATGTACTTTTATTTATGTTGAAGTCTTTCCCCTTGGAATGCTGGGGGGCGCCTCGCACGTCTTGGAAGAATCATGCTTTGTATCTGAAGTTGTTGGCCCAGGGTCCTCAGTGAGGAAAGGACCACCTATAAAAAGCAGAGAAGAGGGGACCTCTAGGAGAAGCCGAAGCAGAAGCGGAGATGGGGATTCTGCACGTAGTCAACTCATTCAAATCTGTAGCTTTCTGAGACTCAGCGTTGTACCCTGGGTCTTAGTGCTGCTCAGCTTCCTGCTTACTTCCCCTCGGTCGGTTGTTTACAAATAGAATAAGGAAGAAGCATCGAATGCTGCTATTGAATGCGTATCCATCCGCTCAAAGATTAAAATAGTCAAAGTAAAGATCTTATAGAAATGCCAAAAACATCTTTTTTGATTCTCCGATCGGCTCACCGAACACCAACCAAGTCGTAACCATATTCCTTGATTTCGAAATGGCAGCATCAGTGTCGGCTAAAGCGCCGTCGATCAAATGGCTAACCTAGTGACAGTGTAACGTAATAGTAATAAAATAGAAATGAGAAAATTCCTTCCGCGTCTGATGATGCATATGCCGTGCCTGATTATGCGTATGCTTGTGCGGCTGTTTCGATTTCACTCGTTGAAGAATGTCTTTCCTTTGCAAAACTTGTATCTGGCGGGTTAGGTTACTAAACTATACAAAAAAAAGTGATAAGGTAATATCCGCCTTCGGGCTTTGAAAAAAGGCTTCGTACCATCAATAATATATAGATAGATTGATTGACTCGCGGTTAGGTTAGTAGTTTGCGACAAGCAGACCAAACGCCTCCCTTGGCCTCCCGGCTGTAAGTCAGCCAGAAAAGAGACTTGCTATTTCCCCACCTAGGATCCCCAATAAACCCAATAAAATAGCTTTAATTTTAATAAAGTGAAAGATCAGATTGTTACAGAAGACCAGATCGAGGGAAGAAATCTACTCTACCGGACAATCAAAGGCTTAAACCCTGGTCGAAGCGAAGCGCATGCGATGAGGGAAGAGAGAGACCACCAATGCAAGTGGATCGACTTAAGCATCGATTTCGAAGGCGACAACATGAAGCATGAAAATAGAGCCAGCCACTTTTTCTCGTTAATAATGTTACAAGCAACAACGATAAAATACGCTCTTGGATGCATGCCCCTATCTCCCACCCATCGTCCTGATCTTGGCTTGAAGTTGAAGTATCCAAGTAGCGCTAAAACGAAAAAGCGAACTATTGGAATTCTTGGGCTTAGCCCTCTTTTACACCAACTCAATAACAAGCGCCGAACAAGGATGAAAGAAATCAATCACATTACTAATAAAAATTTATTAAGCCATTCAACCATTCATATTACGTTACGGCAATCCTACACGCCGTCCGTGCAAGCAGGATACCGCGGTCAATGCTGTAAACAGACCTAGCATCATGCCATCAGAGCTCAATTCAAGCAGGAATCGGCCGGTATCGAGCAGTCGCAATTCCTTGGGCGCTTCGTGGCCCCGTTAGCTGTTAGCTGGCTTAGAAAGACTAACGTAAAGAGGCATTCCGAGCCTGGAATGTGGATGAATAAGATTAAATATCACCGGATAGCAGAAAGATTTTTTGTTCGACTGAGAAATGGACGCCTGTTGAGATGGCTTGTAAATATGGAAGAAGATCTCTTTGGCCTGCGGTCGGGAGCTTGAGAGTAATATGCCTTGACCAGTAAGACTGTGGATTATTGGCATCTATCAAATCTTGTCACCCCGGTTCTCTATAAAGGAAAAAAGGGAGGAATCCCGTCCGCCTACGTATTATTCTGACCAATATGGTCAGATCCTTTTATGAGAAAAAATCTCCAGACTAGCTTTGCTGACGAGATTGATTAGTGCCGCACTTTGACACCTTAACTGCTTCCCGGTACGGAAATAGCTGCCCCATAGAAGATAGGCTTTCTTTCACGTAGCTGACTTTACCGTCAGCTCAATTTAATAGTTTTTCGCTATGTTCGCAGGCAAGTGAGACGATCCATCAATGCCCTTATCTGCTTCGAAAGAACCGGTGTCATCCAAACATGGTGAAGAGGTGGCAACTGGATCAATAATAGCTGAAACTTCTACTGTACAGGGTTCGGCTTGCCCAACTGTCCAAGCTCAAGGAGATCGATTTTAGAATATAGAAAGCAGACTCAAGGTGCGAAGTAGCTTTCTTCCTCCTGCGCCCTACGACTCCTCATGATGAAAGCCCAGGCAAGCTAACAAGTCAGGTAAGAAGGTTAGCAGACGAAAGAGAAGAACACCGGGGAACGCTTCAGTTAGCCCATGCTTCAAGGGAGGAGAACTGATAACAGATAGCAGCCAGGGGATCCTCTTTTACCAAAGTAACTATAACGATTCTAACTCCATTCTAACTTCTTATCCGTTCGCTGAAGGAAGGAGAATAAGGGAAGGTGCCAAGCCCGATTACAGCACGAGTAAGGGATTAAGCTGGATTGCCCATTTCCAAATAGACGGAATTGGAGCTAGCCATCTTTCATGGAAGGGGGAATTCAATTAAAAAAAAAAGAATAGGAATCGCAAGAGCAGAGCAGAGAGATCAGAAGCAAGTAGGCTCTTAGATGGGCTTGTGAAAGAAGAAGGGGATGGGGGACTTTCGGAGCTCTTCCCTTTGCTATAATAGGGTGGACAAGCTTTGGCAAGTAAGCTAGGAATTTCTATAGTCTAAGATAGAAAGCGGGCATATCCCCTAGTTCGAAAGAATTCCCTCTTAGCAGTAGAAGAGAAAGTGCCCTATCCTTTCTACCAAGAAAGAGGCTGCAGGCCAACTCGGAAAAGAAGGAGTTGCTCTCGAATTCGAATAGGCTGTGGCACTTTCTCAAAGGGAATGATTGGACAAATAGACCACCTGGATAAGGGCGAGACAGATATTGAATTCACAGAGGAGTAAGGTAGTGAATACCCGCTTTTTTATGGCTTACCTTCGTACCCATTTTACCCACCAAGTCCAGCTTTCTTGTTCAAGTCTTGGCTTGCTCTTTTTCCATGTCTGTTGATGGCGCTTGCTATTGAATGTCTTGATTGCGCATAGCCCTTTCATGCTTCTTTGTAGCATACTTTAGATGCTGCGGGATAAACCCTCTTTGAAAGGTATTGAAAGGTAAATGAATGCTTATCCTGTGGATGCGGCATTAGCGGTGTTAGCACTTTCCCTCTTAGAAGGAGGAATCCGCTAAGGCTAGGCACCTTATTCAAAAGGTAGAGATTCATCTTTCCAATGGCCAGTGGAAGAATGCCCTGTGGGACTTGAGGAATAGAGTAGGGCGTTAGGGAGGAATTGGACAAAGCAAATGCCTTTTTGTTCACATGGGATTGATGCCCAGAAGAAAGAAAGGATTGTAGAAAAGATTGGACAGCAAGGCTATAAGGAAGGGACTGAATCCACTAGTGGGACATGCTCATAACAATAGAGCTAGTAAGGCAAGCAAGGTTCTTTATCAGAGAATGGGCTCTTATGGAATGCCTGATTGCATTTGCACATGATTCGTAATAAACAGCCTTTCCGCGTGGATTAGCAATCAAAGCTCTTCTCTGCTCACTCTTGTCTACAATTTCCGGGTTTGAAGGACCGACGGAGCGGTAAGAAGACTAGCTTTCCGTCTTGCCATTCCATTCTTTATGCTGAGAAGCGTCTGTTCACGAATCGGATGTTGCAGATGTGCCATTGAGAATACCGAATCCTCTCTTTGACACTTTACACTAGTAGTAATTTCTTTGCTGTCTTTCGAATTAAGCTTACAATTGAGGTCAATGAGAAGCTTGTAAGTTCCACCTTAAGCTATAGGGATGAGGTGGTCGTACCGCTTCTGGGACCACGATATGCATCACCAGGGGCTGTTTTTCCGACAGGAGCGCTAAAGCCCTTGACTCCTCCGCAGGTAAGCTTGTTCTTCTTCGATATTTTCTTCTTCGTTTGCGTGGATGACCGATTGATGCTATGTGGATGTAGATCACCTGGAGGCCCTTTGGAGATAGGCCTTACGCTGCTAGGCCAGCTGTAGCTATATCTGATCCGTACTTCCTTGCCCGAGTGGAGCTGATATACCTGGACCACGTCGAGTGGTACCTGGGTGAGAGAGTGTTACGGCAGTTTGGGATTTATCAGCCGGTTCCTGATCCGCCACCCCAATCCTTCCATGTATCGCGGACGGGTGGAGCTGCTAGATATAGCTTACTGGAAACTTTAAGAGATCAGATTAGGCACTTCAATGCTGGAGGAGACTTCTTCGAGATGCATTTGACCGACCGCGAGGGCTATGTTGAATGGTATGCTTCAGTGTCCACAGGACCGACCCTATCCTCGTGTTTCAAGGAAAAACTTCTCTCTGTTTTGTTTTCTTTGCCCTTTTTTTTTTTGCTAAATAAATCTCTTACCTGCGTTTCGCGGATCTAGCACTTACTCTCTTACTCGAATACACCTCGCTCCGCTCTGGTAGAACCCTATTTTGGTCTCTTGCTTACGGTTCTTTTGACTCTTTGGAAGAATGGGTTATTTGCAAGAATTGGTAGAAGATATCCACGCACAGAGCAAGAAGGAAAGGATGCCGGTTGCTATTCAATCCGGTGTTACAGACTTGCCAATGTTTCGAAAGACGGTGATCATTGCATTGGATTCGATGACTTGCCCTGCAGTCCCCTAGCGCATTCTCTCTTTCGGGGAAACCCTTGGCTTGGACATTGCAAGGAAAGGAAATGGCATTTATCCAAAAGATTTATTCATTACTACTACATAAAGCACTACATTACATAAACAACCACATATGCCTTTACTAGAGCTTTAAAAGCATTATGCTAACTACATTAATTATTTAAAAAACATAAAGAAGTCAAAGGATAGGCCTTAACAAGTAGACAGAAGATAAAGTCACTACTTTTAAAAATTTCTTCTAGTGGTCACCGAGGGTGACAGCCCGCACAATGAGTGCTTGCTGCTCCTGGCGTAGTCCCTGGAGTCTTTCTTCTAGTTCCCGAATTCTTTGACGGCTTGCTTCCATTCGGGCTTCAAAAGCAGCCGGGTTCGCGGAGCGAAGATGCCTCCAGATAAAATTTAACATTCTTCGAGTATCATGAATAGCATTTTCTACATTTTGTATTTCAACGTGAATTTCAGCAAGTCGCTGGGCCATGGCTTCTCGATATACACTGGTAGAAAACTCTTTTATGTTTTTTGTTTTTGTAGAGCACAAAAGCTTATCGAGCCCATATTTATAGAGTGTAGAGAAATAAAATCCTGCAGTACGAATTGCATGGCTGGCACAATCTGAGTACTATAACCACGCTGCCTGTATGAAAAAACAAACTTTGCAGAACCGTTTCACCTAATCGATCGTGGTGAAGTCAGCAATGGATTCGGCGGATCATCCACGTCACGCTAGGATTTTGGAAGGACATTTACGAGAGTGAGGTGAGTTTTAAGAGAAAGACGGGAGAGGAATTTGGTGTTGCAGGATTGATGACCGGGAAAGGGTTGATAATGTGTTGGTTTGTTTTAGCAGGTATATTGGTATGAATGAACATATTATAGATATAGAATGTAGAAGAATCTCGCCATGCGTCACGAATTAGATGGCAGGCACAATTCTTACTAGTTCTCCGCACTACTTTTCTGCAGTTGAAGACTATCATGCCTTTTAAATGAAAAACTGGCTGGCTCTGGCAACCTTCTCCGAAGGGGAAGTCCCCCATCCTGCAGTTGTGATCCTCCTCGCCCGGTTGCTCCGGCTCCCGCTCCTGTCCCTGAAGTGGTTCGTTCCGGTCGCGGCCGAGAGGCTTTTTCCTCTATCTCTGGTGGAACCTTACGTAAATCCAGAGCTGATAGAAAGCTCTGGGCGCCAGGGCCAGAAAGTCCATTGGACACGAGACGAGTTGGCATGGCCCGTCGAGTTCTGGAACTTAAGTCTTACCGTGAGGTTTCCCCCTATCTCTTAAAGACTTCTCAAAAACTACCTAAACGCCCTTATGCGTTCTTGATTAGTATTCAGGGGGCCGATCTATCTCAGCAATTTTATAGACATGGCCAGACCTCTCGCTTTCAAAGCGATAAGTGTCACTGCAACGCCATTCTGTGATCTTATAGTTGAGAAATAAGAATGGGATAAGCTCCTTACAAAAGTAAAGTACTTTCAGAGTTTACTAGAAAGCACTGTAAGGGAATCGCTTTTTTATCTCTAAAAGTAAGGACGGGATTCCATCGAACGTAAAGCCTTCTTACGCCTTATTATCGAGAGTTTTTACTGGTAGTAGTACCTCTGAGGAGGGCTTTAACAGTACTTCTGCTTAGAGAAAATGGGCCTAGTAAAGAAAATAAAAAAAGCCTACAAGATTGACTCATAACAGAAAGGATTACCCCCCTATCGTGCTAATAAGAAAAAGAGGGCCTTATTAGTTATTCAAGTAATCAAGGTCAGTAAAGCGGGAAGAAATTAACCAAGCAAAGGATACTGAAAGCGATGAAGCAAAGAAGGTCTACCTGAAGAGCGGCATCTGTTTTACACAGGACAGTGTCGAGAGACCCATTCTCGATAGAGGAGAGTAGGACAGAAGACAGGGCCAGACGAGAGCTTGAATGGACAGGTAAGGGGCAGACTGATTGCACCTACCAGGCACAGGACTTATTGGCTTAAGAAGCAAGCCAAAAAAAGAAGGGATTTGCTTACAGAAGTACTATCCATATTAATAACGGGAATATATCTATTTGAAGGAAGGTACTCGTGTACGGGAATCGAAGTGATTAGAAGAGAACTGAGCTTTCCAGCGAGGAATGAAGAAGCAAGGGACATCTATACTTTATATTAACTTTATGTATTCTCTCTTTTAATTGATTGGATAGGTTCTTTCTTTTGTTTACCGTAGTATTAGCTGTACTTCTTTCCTCATGTTTCATTCCCTACTTAGTCTATTAGGGTCATAGTCAATAGTAGTCTTTCGGTTGCTGTACTATTCCAATTTGCCTATTTTCTCTAGTGATTTAAGTTATAGTACTTCCTCAGAGGGATTGAACTAGCCTTTTGACTAAATAGATATGTGCATAGAGAGGTAATCCTTCACTACAGGCAAAAAGGAGAGCTACTTTCCAGCAGAAAGAAGTAAAGGAAGAAGCAAAAGCTTTCGGCTGAGTAAAATAGGATTTTATTTCCGTAAGCCTGTTAGTGCAACTCGTCTGGAAGAGATTTTAAGGGAGAGGCAGTACTGAACCGGAGCCCCATGGAGTTATTTCCTCTCAAAGCCTTCTTCCGAACTTTCCAACAAGTGCTTATGAAAGCGGTTCGATCTCTATCAAAGAATCAAGCGCTAGAGACAAGAGGCACTCGCTTCAGTAAGGTCAAGGAGCAAAAACCACTCAATTCTTTGTGAAATTAAGGAGAGCAGCCATCCCTTTATTATATTAATTATTAGCGGTTAGGTTAAACTTTTTCCTGAAGCATAGATGAGATTAGAGATGAAAATGAGGCTATCATTAGGCGAAGATCATTGATCATACTTTCTTTCCTTATCCACTATTGAGTAAGAGGGATTTCTACTTTCCTTAGATCACTATCGAGTAAGAGAAAGTCATAGCACAGACGATCCTTACCCGTGAAGTTAGTTTACTTGCTTCCTTGTAGTAATGTATCAATCCCGTCCTAGGAGCATCATTCTATATGATGGATGTATGGCATTCCGTAATTCCATGATTCCTTTCTTTGAGTAAGAGCCTTATCGGGTCAAAAGGCATCCTTGTCTTAAATCCTATGGTGGCGGTTCCTTCGAGTAATAGGTAAAGTTTCCCCCGTTTGGTGACTTCCCATCTGTGTAGACTTCCTACCAGGCTTTCCGTCTTAGTGCTATGGTGTCCGACCAATCCAATGAGAAGAAAAAAAATCTTCTCCTCCCGGGGTAAGCTATCGAGCAATCTACTTCCTATCCCTCTGACGGTGAGCCAAGTACAAGTCCCTCTGCCTCTAGCTACGCATATAGTTTCCCATCTCCAACTGATCAGCCCGATCCTGACTCGCTTACCCCATTGGTCGAGCAAGCTCATCTCTTTTATGATTCTACAACTCCACAACGATAGCCGTCGACGCCTCCTCCGTGCCAAGGTTCAGTCGCACCATCTCCGGTTATTGGTAATGCCATCTGTCCTTTTGCGCCTCATACGCCGGCTCCAATAATAGCTTGTCTAAAGACTAGATGCTGGTAATGCCGGGCACGCCTTAAAGTAAAGTGCTCCTCCCCCGTCGTCAACTATCGATGACCTGCCTGAAGTGTTCTTCCAGCGCTTCATAGTCTTTACTTAGTCTTTATCGTACACCTGTAGAGCTGCTCATCAAGAAACGTCTCCCAAGTCGTGTTCCAACCAGATGACTCCATCTCTCTCTTGGACTGTGTCCCGAATCCTCAGAATCGGTGTCTTATGGTCTTCATCTCTGCTGGAATCTTAACTTGACGTCTCCCTTCGATCGATCCGTCTTGCAAGTGCAGGGTAACCCTGGGCCGGATCTACTTCATCGACTGTGTACTCGCCGACCAATCCTTCCCAACTCTGGCCGCCTGTAGCTAATGTTTTCCCTGTAGCGTCTCGTAAGCACCTTCGTGCTGAGCCGTCAGAGCACTAAAGTGGATGCTAAACTAAAGGTGCATCAATGGATACCTTCTTGCTGATTGTCTTTCTATCGAAAATCTCTATTATCCTGTTAGTAATAGTCGGTGAAAGCGTAAAAAATCTTTAATTTACGAGTGAGCAAGCAGTGTTTTTTTGTTTGAATTTCCTACTTTTTTTTTGTTGATCGGATATACCGATAAAAATATCTAATTGGATAGAAAGCAAGCTGTCTTAAGAGCTTTCAGCCTACTCTAAATATTAATCTATGTGTAGTTTCATTTCTTAGTGCTTTCTTTCTCTAAGATCAATAGCAATCCTAATCTTTGTGCCGTTAAGCGCCCTAATGTAACCTTGTTTGAATTCATTTCTAGAGCATAGCGTAGCGCGACTCTCAACGTCCAATTATGAAACTAGACCAGTATCATATAGTTCCAGCGAGGCTTTACTAGCGTTGGATGTTGAAATCAGCGGCCTTGTTTTCTTTGTTTCTTGAGCTTCGTTCTGGCCCTTTTCTTCACATTAGGGAAATAAGGATGAAACTAGTATGGCCACGAAACGCCCGAGTCTATTTTCTTAGCATGCCAACTATATGCTTAACACCGGTAGATTCGTTTGGTTGTGGGTCGAAGTAGTTGCGTCATAGCCGAAGACTCCGATCCGCTTAGTAACCCCCCATCCCATTGTTGGTCAAGGCATCTAGTCTCCCTACTTTGATGCTTTTACCAGTTGCCTTAGCATCTGCAGCGTGGTATATTAAATAGAATAGTAAATAGGCCTTCCCAACTCACTCGAATCGGTAGATCTCGGTGCCCACGTAGCAAAGGTACAATCGATGAGAAAACTTATTGGAATCTAGTAGTTGATGAGGAATCTTTATTCAAGTACCGTTAAGCAAGTACTAATGATCGGTGTGAAAATGCTGTATATCAAGACGTAGAAGTAGCCGCAAGTAGAAGAACAGGAAAGATTGAGACTTACTTATTCGTGGATAGCTCTTTAAAGAAAAGGTTCTAGTTCGATCCACTAGCACACAAAGAATAACATAGATAGAGGAGAGGTGTACCAGATTGTGACACTTCCCGGTTCGTCATGATTAGGTCGGTGTTCAGTGTACCTGTTGAAGACCTTAACGTAAGTAACTTAGTGCAAAAGTGGCGGAGATCCACAAAGGTAACCGGATGCCTGGGGCTTAGGACAAGGAGCGTCCGGAGTCTCTTAAGAAAGGAAAGAAAAAAAGTTATCATGAAGATACCTAGGTTCCGTCACATTTTCTATCAAATATTTCATTCAAGGATCATCTTCTTCTTAGGTAGACCACTCGTTAGGCTTGGGTTCGCTTACTTTTATTTGGTTTTGTGGAATTGGCTTTTGGTAAACGCACCTTTTGCTGACATCGATCTTATGCATTTATTTTCGGACTCTTTGGCCGTGAACTCTGGCTCCATCGCAGATTCCAATTCTATTCATAATATACCTATCAATGATCCCCCTTTCAATCCAAATGATCCCCAACCTAACAATAATCCAATACCTCTCGACGTTGTCGATCAATTTCGTATACTGAACCAAGAGACGGAATTGGAACTCTTTGCTCGGATACGACTTCTCGAGAACCGTTTGATTGACGGCTTGCCACCGCAAATGAACTTTGGCGAGTACGAAGCCTTAGTCAGAGGGTTTCTCGATGACACCCTGACCATTGGACACTACCGTAATGTCCTGAGCAATGAGCTCTTCGATCTTCGCCTGTTAGAGTTTAAGGCGAATCTCTCCGCCGTGTATAGAGAATTCCTCCGGTATTTCCTAGGAAACTAAAGGCTTACGTTGGGCCTTCCCATTTCAATAAAAAAGCCCCGCTCCGGCCCCTCTCTGACAAGGAAAGAAAGAAATAATCTCAATTTTACGACACGATGGCTGTTCTCCACTAACCACAAGGATACAGGGACTCTATATTTCATCTTCGGTGCTATTGCTGGAGTGATGGGCACATGCTTCTCAGTACTGATTCGTATGGAATTAGCACGACCTGGCGATCAAATTCTTGGTGGTAATCATCAACTTTATAATGTTTTAATAACGGCTCACGCTTTTTTAATTTTCTTTTTTATGGTTATGCCGGCGATGATAGGCGGATATGGTAATAGGTCTTTTCCTCATTCTGATTTTGGTTTTCGTATCACGGATCTTGCTTCGCGCTTTATGGCGAAAATGCTCACCGGATTGCTTTTTCTTTCTCTCCTGGGTAAAGTAGTATCCCTTTTTTTTTTTTTTTATAAGTGGGTCTTACTTTATTGTGGCTTCTCGGGGTTTCCAGGGATCCTCACTGCCTGTTCGGTGGTCCCTACCGACCCCGTCCCCCTGCTTGAATTCTACCTCAATATGACCCACCAAGACCCAAACTGGGTTAGATATGTGATAGACGTCCTACGCGCCACCCCTCCTGCCGAGATGGCGGCACAAATCCAATCTTTTATTAACCTCGAGTCGGCTTCGGCAACTCAAAAGGTTATAATTGACCAGTGCAAAACTATTTTTTTTTCGAAAGAAGATTCGAACCTATTTATTCCTGAATTCTACTTTGATGTTATGGTTAGTGCATTGTTAGAACAACTCAACATAGAATTTAATCAACCAGCACTCTCGAGCATTCTCATGTCTCTCTCCACCGATGAGCACCACGCCCCGTTCTACGCAGAGCTCTTAAATTCGGAGCTGTATACTTCTTTTTGGAACCAACATAAGGCGAAGGAAGAAGCTCAATCTCATAGTTATTTGAAGTACCAGGAGTATCTATCACTAGAGGACAGGGGCCGCGTGCTCCGGGCCGAACGCGATTCGTTGTTGCGTCAGTTAAGCCGGCACCGGGGCTAGGGATCACATATTTATTTAAGTGGGTCTCGACTTCTTCGTAATGATCTTCCCAGTAGTTCATATAGGAGCTATAGCCGTTTCATTCCTATTCGTTGTTATGATGTTCCATATTCAAATAGCGGAGATTCACGAAGAAGTATTGCGCTATTTACCTGTGAGTGGTATTATTGGACTGATCCTTTGGTGGGAAATGTTCTTCATTTTAGATAATGAAACCATTCCATTACTACCAACCCAAAGAAATACGACCTCTCTGAGATATACGGTTTATGCCGGAAAGGTACGAAGTTGGACTAATTTGGAAACATTGGGCAATTTACTTTATACCTACTATTCCGTCTGGTTTTTGGTTCCTAGTCTTATTTTATTAGTAGCCATGATTGGGGCTATAGTACTTACTATGCATAGGACTACAAAGGTGAAAAGACAGGATGTATTCCGACGAAATGCTATTGATTTTAGGAGGACTATAATAAGGAGGACGATAGACCCACTCACGATCTACTAAAAGGCAAGTAGCTTGATTGGTTCGAATCCAATTCGTGAGATGTCAGTGATCTTATAGGCAAAGGTAGGAGGGATGAGAGAGCGCGTGGGGGCAAAGGCAATAACATCCGAGCAAAGCAAGCCCTAGAAATGGGTATAAATAAGTCTCCTTCGGAATAGGCTGTTCTGGCTCGTTAGGTCCCAATAATCCAAAGGATACAAGCTTGCCGAGTCAGAAAGCTTTTTTTGTAGAGTCTCTTTCAGTTCAGGTCTTGAATCGTTTTGGGAGGGGTAGTTTACTTGCTTAGTGTGAAACGCTAAGGCGCTATCGGGGAGAGGCTTTTGGCAGAGATACGGGTGAAGCGGATCCTTTAATTTACTATGCTAGGTGGCATAAGCAAAGCAACTAAGAAGCCCATAATAAGGTCCCTCATAAAGCAAAGCTATGCATGTTTATATAGTCCACTGGAACGAACTCACAACTCAATGGGATAATTTTTTTTATAGCAATTAGAACTCGACTTGAAGAGTTGAGATAGCTAACAGAAGAAAGGACAGAGTTACCGGTAACTGGAAGAGGTCACTCTGCTTGCCGAGGGGGAAACACTCTTATTTTAAGTTCGTTCAAAGATTGTTCCTTCCGGACCTATTCTCTATCCCGTAGTGGAAGTGCTCCCCCCTATTCCCTTACTCTAACAAGTAAGCAAGTAAACTACCTTAGTTGCTGCTTGCTTTCCGATGCGCGGCGAGTAAAAAGCTTGACCATCTTTGAGGCAATTCACATTGTGTTCGTATAGTGACCAAAGTAAATTAAAATTATTCTCCCCGGTCGAACATTGGAAAATTTCATACTTCCCCGTATTTTTGATTAAAACCTCTTCTTATCTTATTCTTGACTGCGCTTCGAAAATCGTTATCTTTTATTCGCCTATACCTATATGTGACAAATGAATAAAAAAGAAAATTGAGAACTGAAAGGAAGGCTTGAGTTCAGAGACGAAAATAAGGCTTGGTGACTTGCGAGGAAAGACTAGCTAACAAGCGAACGAACAAGAGCTCCTACTCGTGTTCCTGCTCCAACTCCTATATCAGAAGCTACATATGCTCTGACAAGACGCTTTCCATTCTCTACAGCTCTCCTTTTATTTTATTATT